AATAAGATGCCTGATAAAAAGGACTATCTTGATAGGATAGATAATGTAAATATTTACTCTTATTACATTTATATATTTTAGAATTAAACTAAATCTAAAGAATTCAAAATTCTACGTGCATCTTACACTAATATATAGAAAAGTAAACTAATCAAAGTTAGTAGGTTCATACCCTAAATATAGAAAATAAATTCTCTTTTCTAATAAATATAAAAACATTAATAGTAATATCTATTTTAATAACAAGAACATTAATTACATTAACATCTAATAATTGATTAGGTATATGAATAGGAATAGAAATTAATTTAATATCATTTATTCCTATAATAAGTAATAAAAGAGATAAAAAAGCATCACAAAGTATAATAATTTACTTCTTAACCCAAAGAATTGGAAGAATTATCATATTATTTTCCATTTTATCTAATAAATTTATTTTACAAAATATAAATAGACAAATTATACAAATAATTCTTACTATTAGATTATTAATTAAACTTGGAGGAGCCCCCTTCCATATGTGATTACCTGAAATAGCAAGAAACTTAAATTGAAAAAACTTAATAATTTTAATAACCTGACAAAAACTTGCCCCTATAACTATTTTAAGAAATAATAACAATAATAATATTTATATATTTATTATTTTATCAGCAACAATTGGAGCAATTGGAGGATTAAATCAAACCTCTTTACGAAAAATTATAGCATACTCATCTATTAACCACTTAAGATGAATATTAATATTAATAATAATAGAAAATAATTGATTAATATATTTAATTTTATATTCATTAATTATTATAATAATATTTATAATATTAAACAAAAAAAATATTTTTTTCGTAAATCAATTAAATACAAATAAAATAAATACAGTAGAAAAAATAACATTTACATCACTAATAATAAGAATAGGAGGTCTACCACCTTTTACAGGATTTTTACCTAAATGATTAACAATTCAAAGAATAATAAATTCTAATATATGATTAATTATATTACTAATAGTATTAATATCATTAATTACACTTTTTTATTACTTACGAATAATATACCCATTAATTATAATTTATAACACAAAAACAAAATGAATTAATTTAATAATTAATAGAAAAACAATAATTACTATTATATTATTTAATACTTTATTACCAATTATATTAATATTACCATTATTTTAAAAGCTTTAAGTTAAATAAACTATTAACCTTCAAAGTTAAAAATATGTTAAACATAAGCTTTAACAATTCTGTTACTTTAGATTTGCAATCTAATATCATATATTGACTATAAAGCTTGATAAGAGGTAAAAATACCATATATAAATTTACAATTTATAACCTAAAATTTCAGCCATCTTATCCTTGAATAAATGACTATTCTCAACAAATCACAAAGACATTGGATCTTTATATTTTATTTTTGGTATATGATCTGGAATAATTGGATCTTCTATAAGATGAATTATTCGAGTAGAATTAGGCCAACCAGGCACATTTATTGGAGATGATCAAATTTATAATGTTATTGTTACTGCACATGCATTTATTATAATTTTTTTTATAGTTATACCTATTATAATTGGTGGTTTCGGAAATTGATTAGTACCATTAATAATTGGGGCACCTGATATAGCATTCCCACGAATAAATAATATAAGATTTTGACTTCTTCCCCCTTCATTAACATTATTAGTATCAAGAAGATTAATTGAAATAGGAGCAGGAACTGGTTGAACAGTTTATCCCCCTTTATCAAGTAATATTTCCCATAGAGGCCCTTCTGTAGACTTAGCCATTTTTTCCTTGCATTTAGCAGGTGTATCATCTATTTTAGGAGCAGTAAATTTCATTTCAACTATTATTAATATACGCCCAATAGGAATAACATTAGAACGAACTCCTTTATTTGTCTGATCAGTAGGAATTACAGCACTATTACTTTTATTATCTTTACCTGTATTAGCAGGAGCTATTACAATACTTCTTACAGATCGAAATTTTAATACATCATTTTTTGACCCAACAGGGGGAGGGGATCCAATTTTATATCAACACCTATTCTGATTTTTTGGACATCCTGAAGTTTATATTCTAATTTTACCAGGATTTGGACTAATCTCACATATTATTAGACAAGAAAGTGGAAAATTAGAAGCATTTGGAACATTAGGAATAATTTATGCTATATTAGCTATTGGATTATTAGGATTTATTGTATGAGCACATCACATATTTACAGTAGGTATAGACGTTGATACCCGAGCATACTTTACATCTGCAACTATAATTATTGCTGTTCCTACAGGTATTAAAATTTTTAGTTGATTAGCAACATTACATGGAACAAATTTAAAATATACTCCTTCAACTCTATGAGCATTAGGATTTGTTTTCCTTTTTACTATTGGAGGATTAACTGGTGTAATTTTAGCAAACTCATCAATTGATATCATTTTACATGATACATATTATGTAGTAGCACACTTTCACTACGTTTTATCTATAGGAGCAGTTTTCGCAATTATAGGAAGATTTATTCAATGATTTCCCTTATTTACTGGCTTAACTTTAAAAAACAAATGATTAAAAACACAATTTTTTACTATATTCTTAGGAGTAAATTTAACATTTTTTCCTCAACACTTTCTAGGATTAAGAGGAATACCTCGACGATATTCTGATTACCCAGATTTTTATACTACATGAAATGTAGTATCATCAATTGGATCAACTATATCAATAATTAGAATTATTATATTTATTGCTATTATTTGAGAAGCTTTTGCAACAAAACGAAGTCTTATTTTCAACAATAATATACCATCAAGAATTGAATGATTACAGCTTACTCCTCCTGCAGAACACTCTTACTCAGAATTACCTATATTAATATCATTCTAATATGGCAGAATAGTGCCATGAATTTAAGCTTCATATATAAAGATTTAATCTTTTATTAGAAATGACAATCTGAGGATCATTAATATTACAAGATGCAATAACACCTTTAATAGAACAATTAATTTTTTTTCATGATCACACACTAATAATTCTAACAATAATTACTATTTTAGTATCTTACACAATAATTAACTTAATAACAAATAAATTTATTAATCGATTTCTATTAGAAGGACAAACAGTTGAATTTATTTGAACAATATTACCAGCAATTACATTAATTTTCATTGCATTACCATCATTACACTTATTATATTTAATTGATGAAATTAATAAACCATTAATTACATTAAAAATTATTGGCCACCAATGATATTGAAGTTATGAATATTCAGATTTCAATAAAATCGAATTTGATTCATATATAAAACCTACTAATGAATTAGAAAGTTTTGAATTTCGACTTTTAGATGTAGATAATCGAGTAGTTCTACCAATTAATACACAAATCCGTGCTATAATCACTGCAGCAGATGTTTTACACTCATGAGCTTTACCCTCTTTAGGGGTAAAAATTGATGCAACACCTGGACGATTAAATCAAGGATCAATAATAATTAATCAAACAGGATTATTTTTTGGACAATGCTCAGAAATCTGTGGAGCAAATCATAGATTTATACCAATTGTAGTAGAATCAGTACCTAGAAAATTATTCATTAATTGACTAAAATCATTCTCATTAAGTGGCTGAAATGTAAGCATTGGTCTCTTAAACCAAAATATAGTAAATAACTAATACTCTTAATGAAGAATTTAGTTTAAAATAAAACATTAATTTGTCAAATTAAAAAAATATAATTATATAATTCTTAATTCCTCAAATAGCTCCTTTATGATGAGAACTATTATATATAACAACAACTATAATATTAATTTTAACTGCAATTATTATTTATCATAGCAAAAATATTGAACTTAACAGTAAAATTAAAAGATATAAAAAAATGCAAAAAAATTGAAAATGATAACTAATTTATTCTCAGCTTTTGACCCTGCAACTAGTAAATCTTTATCCCTAAATTGAATTAGAATTATTTTAGTAATAATTTTAATTCCAATAAATTATTGAATTATTCCTAGAAAAATCATAATTATCAAAATAAATATTATCAAAAGATTATCACTTGAATTTAAATTACTATTAGGACCAAACTCAAAAGGCTTTTCATTACTATCTATTTCTTTACTAATTTATATTTTAATTAATAATATATTAGGATTATTACCTTATATCTTTACAGGATCAAGCCATATAACATTTACATTAACTTTAGCCCTACCATTATGATTATCATTAATATTATATGGTTGAATTAACCAAACACATCATATATTTGCACACCTAGTACCCTCAGGAACTCCTGGATTACTTATACCTTTTATAGTTATTATTGAAACATTGAGTAATTTAATTCGACCTGGAGCTCTTGCTGTACGACTTATAGCAAATATAATTGCAGGACATTTACTAATAAGATTATTAGGTAATAATAATAACATAAACATAATTTTACCAATAATTTTAAGAATTCAAATTATATTAATATTATTTGAAACAGCTGTAGCTATAATTCAGGCATACGTATTTTCTATTCTAATAACATTATACACTAGAGAATTAATTTAATGAAATTACATAGAAATCACCCCTTCCACTTAGTAGATTATAGACCTTGACCCTTAACAGGATCTATCGGGGCAATAACAATAACCTCAGGAATAGTTTTATGATTCCATAAAAATGAAATATACTTATTCCAATTAGGAATATTAATTAACCTTTTAACAATATATCAATGATGACGAGATATTGTACGAGAAGGAACTTTTCAAGGTAAACACACAATTAAAGTAGTTAATGGCTTAAAATTAGGTATAATTCTATTTATTATTTCTGAAGTATTCTTCTTTATTTCATTTTTTTGAGGATTTTTTCACAGAAGACTCTCTCCTACAATAGAATTAGGAATATTTTGACCACCTCAAGGAATTAAAACATTTAACCCTATAGGAATTCCTTTACTAAACACAATAATTTTATTATCTTCAGGAATTTCAGTAACATGAGCACATCATAGACTAATAAATAATATACACTCACAAGTAACTAAATCATTAACAATTACAGTTTTATTAGGAATTTTATTTACTGTCCTCCAAGGATATGAATACTTAGAAGCAAACTTCTGTATTAGAGATTCTATTTATGGATCTACATTCTTTATAGCAACAGGATTCCATGGACTACATGTAATCATTGGAACTACTTTTTTAATAATTTGTCTTATTCGACATATAAAATACCATTTCTCAAAAAATCACCATTTTGGTTTTGAAGCCGCAGCCTGATATTGACACTTCGTTGATGTAGTATGATTATTCCTTTACATTTCAATTTACTGATGAGGTAGATACTTTTTTAGTATAAAAAATATAGTTGATTTCCAATCAAAAGATCTTAAATTAAAGAAAAAGTAATTATAAAAATTATATTAACAATAATTAGTGCAATAATAATTACTATTATATTAATAATACTTTGCACAATAATTTCAAAAAATATAAATTCAGATCGAGAAAAAAGCTCACCCTTTGAATGCGGATTTGATCCCAAATCAACAGCACGATTACCATTTTCATTACAATTTTTCCTCATTGCTGTACTTTTCTTAATCTTTGATATCGAAATTATTATCATTTTACCAATAATAATTACATTAAAATTAATAAACAATATATCTTGAATAATAATAATAACACTTTTTATATTAACCCTTTTATTAGGCCTATACTATGAATGAAAAAGAGGAATACTAGAATGAACATAATTGGGGTTGTAGTTAATTATAACATTTAATTTGCATTTAAAAAGAACTAAATTTTAGTCCTCCTCATAAGTAAAGAAGTAAAATATTACATTTAGTTTCGACCTAAAATTAGGGAATTATTAAATTATCCCCTTACTTAAATTAATTGAAGCCAAAATAGAGGCTTCTTATTGTTAATAAGATAATTGATAATATATATATCCAATTAAAAGGGAAAGAAGATTCTAAAGAAAGCTGCTAACTATTCTTTATAAGCGGTTAAATTCCGTTATTCCCTTATTTATATAGTTTAATAAAAACAATTCATTTTCAATGAATAATTGAGTAATTTCTCTATAAATTTTAAATTACCTAGAAAGTTATCACTTATCTTAATATCTTCAATATTATACTTTAAAATTTAAGCTACCTAAGTAAATACAAATAAATAAAAAGAATAAAATAAAAGAAGTAAAAAATAACTTTAATCTATTATTTTGTAATAAAGAAATAATTTTACTTATAAAATTCATATAAATTCTTAAACAGCTAGAAATAATATATTCCCCTCATCCTATTCTAATTAAATCTTCATAATATAAAGAACCTTTTAAATTAAAAGAATACATTGAAAAAGTACTAAAAGAAGGCATAAACCATATACCTCCTAAAAAACTAAATAATAAATTATAAATATAACCTAAAGGATACTCATAAATAGTAACTCTATTTAAAAAATAAATTAAAATAATAGATAAAAAAAGTAATAATAAAGGTATAAATTTTAAAACAAAAGGAATAAAAATAAAAATTGGATAAGAAAAAATAAATCATGATAAAGAAACACCTGCAAATAAACCTATAAAAATCAAAAATATTATAGAAATTAATATAATAGAATCCTCTTCATATAAACATAAACTAGAACAGCCTAAATAACCGTATATAATAAAATATAATAAACGCATAGTATAAAAAACAGTTAAAGCAATAGAACTAATAAAGAAAAAATAAATTAAAAAATTAAATGAACTTATTTGTACAAACTCCACAGCTAAATCCTTACTATAAAAACCTGATAAAAAAGGAAAACCACATAAAGATATATTAGCAACACAAAAAGCCGCCAAAGTATAAGGAAAATGATTAATTAAAGCACCTATATAACGAATATCCTGAGAATCATTTATACAATGAATAATTAAACCAGCACATAAAAATAATAAAGCTTTAAAAAAAGCATGAGTTAATAAATGAAAAAAAGAAATATTATATCTACCAATAAATAAAATACTTATTATTAAACCTAATTGTCTTAATGTAGATAAAGCAATAATCTTTTTCAAATCAAATTCAAAACTTGCCCCAATACCTGATATAAATATAGTTAAAACAGAAATAGATAATAATAAACTAATATTAAAAAATTTAAATATTGGTCTAAAACGAATTATTAAATAAACTCCTGCAGTAACTAAAGTAGAAGAATGAACTAATGCTGAAACAGGAGTAGGAGCAGCTATAGCTGCTGGTAATCAAGAAGAAAAAGGAATTTGAGCACTTTTAGTAAAAGCAGCTAATATTAATAAACATAATAATACAGAATATCAAATTAAATCAAGATGTAAAAAATAAAAAAAATGTCAACTACCATTACTTAAAAACCAAGCAATAGAAAATAATAAAGCAATATCACCAATACGATTAGTTAAAATAGTAAGTATCCCAGCATTATAAGATTTATTATTCTGAAAAAAAATTACTAAACAATAAGAAACTAATCCTAAACCATCTCAACCAATTAAAATACTAACTAAATTAGGTCTAACAATTATAAATATTATAGAAAAAACAAATAAAATAACCAAATATAAAAACCGTAATATATTTAAATCATTAGATATATAAGAATAACTATAATAAATAACTATAGAACTAATTAATAAAACACTCCCTATAAATAATAAAGATATTCAATCAAATAATAAAGTTATTACAAAAGAACAAGAATCAATAGAAAAAAATTCCCAATCTAGAAAAAATACTTTATCAATATTAAAAAAATATAAACCCAACAAAAACAAATATAATCCAAAAAATAAAAAACCTGTTGATCAAACCTTATAAAATAACATTATTAAGACTCAAGATTAAAACTAATACCAATAATACCACAAATTATTATTCTAATTAAACTACTTAAGTAATTAAATTACAATCACAATATAAAAATATCAATTTTTAAAAACAATAAATTTAAAGGAATAAAATGATAAAATATTAATAAAAATTCACGAAATTTACCAGAACAAAAATCTCTTAAACCTGAATATAAAGAACCATGTTGAACAATAGAATACAAATAAATACTATAACAACAACCAAAAAAAGAAATTATGCTTAAAAAAAATATATTTAAATAATCTCAACCAATTAAACTATTTAATAATAAACATTCACCCAATAAATTTAAAGAAATAGGACTAGCAATATTATTAATTACAAAAAGAAACCAAAACATTCTAATTAAAGGTATAATAACAATATAACCCTTATTAATAAATAAACTTCGAGAAAAAGAACGCTCATATAAAATATTAGCTAAAGCAAATAAACCAGAAGAACATAAACCATGGCCTAATATTAAAACCAACGCCCCAAAAAATCCATAAAAACTTAAAGTTATAATTCCCCAAATTACTAAACTTATATGAACTACAGAAGAATAAGCAATTAAAGATTTAATATTTACTTGACATAAACATAAAATTTTTAATAATATACCCCCAAATAAACTAAATACCACTCAAAACCAATTTAAATTTAAAGAATAACTTCAAATAAAATAAAAAACCCGACATAAACCATAACCTCCTAATTTCAACAAAACACCTGCTAAAATTATAGAACCTGAAACAGGAGCCTCAACATGAGCCTTAGGTAATCAAAAATGAAAAAAAGCTAAAGGTATTTTAACTAAAAAAGCTAAAATTAAACCAATATACAAATAAAAATTACAATCAATAAAAATCAAAAAAAAAAATAAAGTATTACAATAATAATATAAATAAAAAATACATAATAATAAAGGCATTGAAGCAAATAAAGTATAAAATAACAAATATATTCCAGCAATTAAACGTTCAGGCTGATAACCTCAACCAAAAATTAAAAATAAAATAGGAATTATTCTACTCTCAAAAAAAATATATAATAATAATAAATTTAAAGAACTAAAAGTAAAAATCAAAAAAAATAATATAATATATAAAATAAAAATAATTTCAGTAATATTATTTTTACTAAATTTAATTTGATTTCTAGCCAATAACATTAATAAAATAAGTCAAACAGATAAATAAATTATACAATAAGAAAAAATATCTATACCAAAACCATAACTTAAACCACAAAAAAAATTACTTCTAAAAAAAAATAAAAACAAAAAACTCATAACAAATAAAACAATTAAAAATAATCATCAATTAGATAAAATAGGGATTAAAAATAATAATATAAATAAATACTTTATCATCTTAAAATAGATAAACTAGACAAATAATCATTACCATAACTACGAATTATACTCACTAATACACCTAACCCTAATGCCCCTTCACAAACCGAAAAAATCAAAAAAACTAAAATAAAATACATTTCAAAACCAAATATTAATATAAAAATATTAAACATAAGATATAAAGATAAAACTAAATACTCGATACTAAATAAAGTTAATAATAAATGCTTATGACTAAGACAAAATAAAATTAAACCTCTTACAAACATGACAATTAATGATAAAATAATATCCTATTAAATACATAAAAAATAAAAATAGAATCAGAGTAAAATAAATATTTTCCCCTAGTCCCCAAAACTAAAATTCTAAATAAACTACACTCTGGTGAAATTATTATACGTTCACAAGACCCCCCCTTCCTTTCCCCCCTTTAATGGGGGAATTGTTTTAATAGTTTAAAATAAAACAATGAATTTGTAATTCAAAAATAGGGAATCCCTTTAAAACTATATATATAACTTTAATAATTATAAACATAATTTCATTTTCATTAATATGAGTTAAACATCCTATTAGAATAGGCTTAATAATTATTACCCAAACATTAAATATTTCTATAATAATTGGAATAATCTCTGGAAGCTTCTGATTTTCTTATGTTATCGTAATTGTAATATTAAGTGGCATATTAGTTTTATTCATTTATATAGCTAGAATTGCCTCAAATGAAAAATTTTTTACACCTATTAAAATAATCTATATAATAATATTTACTATTTTCTTAGGAATAAATATACAATATTTTTTTAAACCAGCAATATTAGAATTCAATAAAATTCAAATAATAAATAATAATGAAATTTTAATATTAATTAATATAATAAATAATAATAAAATTATCATTATAATAGTTTTATATTTATTTTTTAGAATATATGTAATTTCCGCAATTGTAAATATTTCAGAAGGACCTTTACGAGTTAATAAATAATGAATAAACCAATTCGAAAAACCCACCCACTAATTAAAATCATTAATAGTTCTTTAATTGATTTACCTTCTCCGTCCAATATTTCATTATGATGAAACATAGGTTCAATATTAGGAATCTGTTTAATAATTCAATTAATTAGAGGAATTTTTTTAGCAATACATTATACAGCTAATATTGAAATAGCTTTTAATAGTGTTATTCACATTTGTCGAGACGTTAATTATGGTTGATTATTACGTTATTCTCATGCTAATGGCGCTTCTTTATTTTTCATTTGTTTATATCTTCATATTGGCCGAGGCATATATTATGGATCTTATTTATTAATAATAACATGAAATGTAGGAGTAATTTTACTATTAATAGTAATAGCTACCGCTTTTTTAGGATATGTTTTACCATGAGGACAAATATCTTTATGAGGTGCAACAGTAATTACTAACTTATTATCAGCAATCCCTTATTTAGGAAACGATTTAGTAAAATGATTATGAGGAGGATTTTCTGTAGATAATGCAACATTAAATCGATTTTTTACATTACATTTCCTACTACCTTTTATTATCTCAGCATTAGTAATAATTCATTTATTATTTCTACATCAAACAGGAAGTAATAACCCTTTAGGATTAAATAGAAACTATGATAAAATCCCTTTTCACCCATTTTTCTCAATTAAAGACCTAATAAGTGTATTTATTATTTTATTACTTTTCTCATGTTTAATTATAATAGAACCCTTAATACTGGGAGACCCTGAAAATTTTATCCCTGCTAATCCTTTAGTTACCCCTGTCCATATTCAACCAGAATGATATTTTTTATTTGCTTACGCTATCTTACGATCTATTCCTAACAAATTAGGAGGAGTAATCGCAATAATTATATCTATTGCAATTATTATAATTTTACCATTTACTAATAAAGCAAATTTCCAAAGCATTAAATTTTATCCAATTAATAAAATATTATTCTGAATATTTACTGCCACAATTATTTTATTAACATGAATTGGAGCACGACCCGCAGAAGAACCTTTTATTTTAACAGGACAAATTTTAACAATAATTTATTTTAGATATTTTATTATTTCACCTATTATACTTAAACTTTGAGAAAAATAGTTAATTAAACTTTAGATAAGTTTATATTTTGAAAATATAAAAAAATGGTTAAATTCCATTATTAACTTTTAATCACTTAAATTAATGAAAATATTATATATTATTATTAATAATATAGAATAAAAAATAAAATAATTTAAAGAAATAGGTAAAAAAATCTTTCAAGTTAAATATATTAATTTATCATAACGAAAACGAGGTAAAACTCCTCGAACTCAAATAAATCAAAAAATTAATAATACTAATTTAACATAAAAAAAAAGAGAAATAAAATCCCCTCCTAAAAAAAATATAATAGATAATAAACTCATAAAAATAATTCTTATATATTCAGACAAAAAAATAAAAGCAAAACCTGCACCACTATATTCAATATTAAAACCTCCAACTAATTCTCTTTCACCTTCTGCAAAATCAAAAGGAGCACGATTAGTTTCAGCTAAACAACTAGAAAGTCAACAAATTAATAATGGAAAAGAAAAAAATATAAATCAAATATTATGTTGAAAACGTAAAAAATTACAAATATTAAAACTATTAATAAATAAAAATAAACATAAAATAATTAAAGCTATACTTACTTCATAAGAAATTGTCTGAGCTACTGCCCGTAGCCCTCCTAATAAAGAATATTTAGAATTTGAAGACCAGCCAGATAATATAACACCATAAACCCCTAAACCTGTACAACATAAAAAAAATATTAAACCAAATATAAACCCAAAAACATTAGAAATTTGTGGATATAAACTTCATATTATAAAAGATAATAATAATATAACAATAGGAGTAATATAATAAATTAAAAAATTAGATATAAAAGGATAAGTTTGCTCCTTAAAAAATAACTTTAAACCATCTGCAAAAGGTTGAAATAATCCAATTATCCCAACTTTATTAGGCCCTTTACGTAATTGAATATACCCTAAAACCCTTCGTTCTAATAAAACTACAAACCCTGATGAAAGTAAAATTATAATAATTATAATCAAGTAATTAACTAAAAATATTACTATTTGTAATATAATATTACATTAATAAATTCTAAATTTATTGCATTAATTTCTGCCAAAATAGTTATTAATAATCAATCATTATTAATTATTAAAAGTAAAAGGTCCTTTCGTACTATATTACTATAAAATATTGTAGATAGAAACCAACCTGGCTTACGCCGGTCTGAACTCAGATCATGTAAAGGTTTAAAGGTCGAACAGACCTAGAAATTTAAGCAGCTGCACTATAAATCTAACTTTAATCCAACATCGAGGTCGCAAACTATTTTATCGATAAGAACTCTCCAAAATAATTACGCTGTTATCCCTAAGGTAATTTAATCTTATAATCTTTATATAAAGGATCAATAATACACTAATTTATGATTAATTTAATAATAAAAGTTAAAAAATTTTTACTGTCACCCCAACAAAAATTAAATTAATAAAATATTACAAACAATTTCTAAAATAAAAAATTACTAATTCAATTAAAATTCTAAAGGGTCTTCTCGTCCCACAATTATATTTAAGCTTTTTTACATAAATATTAAATTCAATTTAATTTAAATTAAGAAAGTTTACTTCTCGTCCAACCATTCATACAAGCCTCCAATTAAAAGACAAATTATTATGCTACCTTTGTATAGTTAAAATACTATAGCAATTTAATAAATCATTGAGCAGGTCAGACTTAAAATTAAATTCTATAAGACATGTTTTTGTTAAACAGGCGAAAGTAATATTTGCCTAGTTCCTAAATCTAAATTAAAAATCTACTAATTTTACCATTAAATCTAAAAAAATTAAGTTAAATCATATTATCAAATATAAATATAAATACTTATTAAATAAATATAATTAATAAAATTAATTATAACAAAATAAAAGATGGATATTTTTAAACCTACATTAATTAAATAAATTAAATATTATATATAATTATTAAGCTAATCCCTAATAATCTTAAAATTTTAAATTAAAATTAAATTAAAATTTAATTTAACTAATAAAATTTCTAAATTAAATTTAATTCTAAGATAACCAGATATTTAAAATTGAATAACATATAATCACTAAAATTAAATAATAAATTATTATATAACATAAAATTACATTTAATTTTATCTCTTTTAATTTCGGGAAAAATAAATTAATTATTTTAAAATTAATAAACCCTGATACAAAAGGTACTGAATATAATAATCATACTTTTAGAAAATTTTAAAATAACCCTTTACAGTACTTTAAACTATCATTAATTAAAATATTTTTTATAAACTATACTAATATACAAATATTATTTTAATTAAAATTATAATAAAAAATTTTATAATAAATTTAATATTAATCAAATTAAATTGAATTGCACAATTATAATTATTATTGTAAATAACAATTCCTTCTAAAGGATAATTTGTAATAATCCAACCCCACTTTCCAATAGAATTACTTTGTTACGACTTATCTCAATTTAATGAGAGTGACGGGCGATATGTACATAATTTAGTGCTTAAATCAAAAATAGTAGATACTATAATTTACTTTTAAATCCTTTTTAATATAAAATATTTAATAATAAGAATCTAATAAATAACATTAAATGTAACCCATTTCAACCTTTAATATAACTGCACCTTGACCGGACATTATTTATAATAATAATTAAAGAAAATTTAATTCTAATAAAACATTCTGATGACAGAGATATACAAATTAAATTAAAGTTAAATCCAACGTGGATTATCGATTAAAGAACAGGTTCCTCTAAATAGATTAAATTACCGCCAAAATCTTTTAATTTAAAGATCATAACTATTAATACCAAAAATTTAAAGTTTAAGCTCAAAATAATAGGGTATCTAATCCTAGTTTAAAATATGAGTTTCATATTTAATATTAAACCAAAAATTTAATATAAAATTAAAATTTCACTTAATAATAATTATAATAAATTCCAAACAATTAATTAAATATTTTTTAAAAAAAATAACTAGAATAAATTGTATAACCGCGTTTGCTGGCACAATTTTTAACTATTCTACCAAAATTAACTAATACTAAAACACTTTATTTTAATAAATTTTTTAACTGCGAATAAATATAAAAAAATCCATTAAGAATAATATTTTACCTCACAAAAACTCACATGTAAAAACATTTTTTAGCTATTTTAAATAGTTAGAATTAAACTAAATTTTTCTAAAAATAAAAAAGTAGCCTTGCGGCCCTTATATCTCTCCCCCCATTGCATCCCATGTAAATATTTGCCTATGTTCAATGCATATATTAAATAGTTAATATACTGTACTGTTACATATGTTAGATACATATTTATTAGTCCCTTGGCTGGCTAAGTCACGCCTAAATCCTTAACTGTATTCCTTTTAATTTATTTTTTCTACTATAACCTTATAGATTAACTAACACTCTCTGTTCATTACCGAACTACTACTCTTTCCTCCAACCAAATAGTTGCATATATTATACTTTATCCCCTTATAGATTAACTAACACTCTCTGTTCATTACCGAACTACTACTCTTTCCTCCAACCAAATAGTTGCATATATTATACTTTATCCCCTTATAGATTAACTAACACTCTCTGTTCATTACCGAACTACTACTCTTTCCTCCAACCAAATAGTTGCATATATTATACTTTATCCCCTCTCCCCCACTTTATCTTATTAGATATGGAAAATTTAAAAACTTTTCTCTAAAATTTTCTAAAATTTTATAATATCCCCCAAATATATTATAAAATTTAGTTATAATAAAGAATTATTTTTTTTTAGTAAAAAACAACACTTACGGTGCATTAAAAATAACATTTTGACATGCTATATATTATATATATATTAAAAATAAATAAATATTTACATGGGATGCAATTCATAAAATCATGTACAAAACAATATAAAAATCATAAAATAAAATCATGTACAAAACAATATAAAAATCATAAAATAAAATCATGTACAAAACAATATAAAAATCATAAAATAAAATCATGTACAAAATAATAAAAAAATCATAAAATAAAATCATGTACAAAACAATATAAAAATCATAAAATAAAATCATGTACAAAATAATATAAAAATCATAAAATAAAATCATGTACAAAATAATATAAAAATCATAAAATAAAATTATTACAAAATAATAAAAAAATAAAATAAAATCATAAAATAAAATCATGTACAAAATAATATAAAAATCATAAAATAAAATCATGTACAAAATAATATAAAAATCATAAAATAAAATCATGTACAAAATAATATAAAAATCATAAAATAAAATTATTACAAAATAATAAAAAAATCATAAAATAAAATTATTACAAAATAATAAAAAAATAAAATAAAATCATAAAATAAAATCATGTACAAAATAATATAAAAATCATAAAATAAAATCATGTACAAAATAATATAAAAATCATAAAATAAAATCATGTACAAAATAATATAAAAATCATAAAATAAAATTATTACAAAATAATAAAAAAATAAAATAAAATTTTTATGCTCCGTTAATATTTTTTTTCACTTAACAAATATTATTTATATTTAATATAAAGTTAGTATCCCCAAAAAACTAAAATTTTTTAAATATAAATAGAAAATTTGAACTTAGGCATGTTTTAGCCTGCGCTTTATTTGTTGTAATTTTGGATAAAGTTAGTAACCCCAAAAAACTAAAATTTTTATCAGATTTACGATAGCAGCCCCCCAAGTGAAAGGCCCTGTGACCTTAGTTCCGTAAAATTTTCATATTCATACATGTATATTATACAAATTCAGTAGAAAAAATAAATTGAAAA